AATAAATAGAGGCTTTTTAACAACTTGATGGTAAGAAATCCCGGGACCTAGAAATTCATTTCGTACAACTGAACCTTTTCAAACTGTTTCTTTTTGAGAACCAAAAAAACTTGTGCCAAAATAACGGATGCGAAGAAGAACAAAAGGCCTTGGACGCGTACTGGATCCTGAAGCACTATTTCTGCGTCCCCCTGACCAAAACCTCCTACATTAGGATTGCTTGTTAATGGTTGATCAAGCTTGATGGATTCCCCCTCTGAAACAAGAAGTTCTGGCCCAGGAGGTATAGTATCAATAACTTGACGTCCATCTGATGCATCAACTATGGATATTTCATACCCCCCTTTTTCTTTACGTAGTATTTTTCTTACTATACCTGTTGAGGTAGCATTATAGACCGTATTGTTACTCTTACTACCATCAGGATAGATCTGTCCTCTTCCTCGGTTTCCCCCTACATATATGGGATATTTTAAGAAATAAGCATCTTTCTTCGTAGCGGGATCAGGGGAAAGAATAGGAAAGACAATTTCACTATATTTCTTACCGGGAACAGGGCCTATCACAAGAATATTTTTTTTATCGGGACGATAACTCTGAAAAGAGAGATTTCCTATCTTTTCTTTCAACTCAGGGGAAATACGGTCGGGCGGCGCTAATTCGAATCCCTCAGGCAAAATAAGAACAGCACCCACATTTAACCCTCCCTTTTTTCCATTAGCAAGAACTTGTTTCAATTGCATATCATAAGGAATTCGAAGAACTGCTTCAAATACAGTATCCGGAAGCACTGCTTGGGGAACTTCAATATCCACGGGCTTGCTAGCTAAATGGCAATTAGCACATACAATTCGTCCAGTTGCTTCTCGTGGGTTTTCATAACCTTGCTGCGCAAAAATGGGATATGCATTTGAAATGGATGTCTGAGTTATTACGTATATCATGATCGATACAGAAATCGATCGAGTCATCTGTTCTTTTACCCAAGAAAAAGTATTTCTATTTTCCATGTCCAATCGAGGATCCCTGAATTTCTACAATAAATTAGATAGGTAGCTAAGTTAATTTAGTTCCCTATACACGAGTCTGTTGTCATTCTACTACAACAGTTGTACTGGAATAATGAATACCTTAAGCAGGTAGAAATAGAAATAATTTTGCTAAAATGGAAAAGGTCTTTCTTTCTAAAGAAAGATGCTAATTTGATTAATATCAGGAACAGGAAATTGAATGAATTTATGCTTCACTAATTGAATGATAAATGACTACAAGCGAAGGAGATAGACGGTTTAAACAAAAAAATACCCAAAATTTCAAACATGTATCTAGAATTACTGGAAAACTACAAACAAAAATAGTGAAAATTAGCTCATTAGGAGCCCATCCAAGATCGTTGTAGACCCAACGAATTACTAGTTCCCAACCGCGGGTGGAATGAAATCCAACAAAAAAATCAGTAACTAAAAGAATAAAAAAAGCTTTTATTGAGTCATTTAAGTTATAGAAGAATTCCTGAACCCAAGAATTAAAAATGACAAGTTCCTCTTTACTCAGAAAAAAAGAACCACTTAGAATAGCCAAACATATTATATTTGTCGAGAAATGCAAAATGATATGGAGATGATCCTCATTATCCATTTTGACGAATTGTATTATTTCCTTGTGTATCCCTATAGGAGATTTTTGTGCATGTGTCTTTAGTTTCCCTTTTATCATCTCGTCCAAGAGAGAAAGTTCTTCTAATTCTATGAATCTTTCTAGAATCCTTTTCTCTTGAATATCAGTTAAGAGGGTTTCGGATTGCTGGGTATTCCACCAATTCTTAATCCAAAGTTCCATACATTTGTTAAATGAGAAAGAGACCCCCCAGGGCAAAAGTACGATAAATACAAGATATAGTAAAGAAGGCAATGCTTTCTTTTTTTTCATTTTTGATCTGTAAATTGAGTTGTTAATGAACCCGCTTCATTCGCTGACTCTATTTCATTCCCTGACTCCATATGAGATGTCTTTTTCTTTGAAGCAAAAACTCTATAGCAAGGTTTTATACCCTAGTATCTATTCTTCTTTTTTGTATATTAGTAGAATTTCATTGCATTGGGTTCTTTCTTAAATCTAGATGGAGTGGAATAGTCAAATAGAATAAAAAAAAAATACCTTTCGGATGAAAATGGAAGAATAGTATGGGATATATCTCACTTGGACAAAATAAATTAAAAACAATTTTCTGTTATCCTCATTTGTTCTTAGATAAATACTCAAAAATACCCGTACAATGACAAATCCAATTTCGAGAGGATTTCCTACCTGTGTTGAGAAAACTTTTCTTCTTCCAATTATTCTTCATTAAATTCCGTTCAAAAAAAAAAAATTGGTACTCAAAATACTTCAATTGGTACGCGCAAGAAATAGGCCAATTCGGCAGCTTTTTGTTCCATTTCTCGTGGAGTAAAAAATTTCTCATCAGTACGAGTCAAGGGAATGACCCCCTGGCCCCGAATTTCCATATAAAGGATACGACGAGGAGAAAGACCCTCTTTAACCTGAATTCTAATTGATTGGATATCCCGCATAAGGAATTGAAGGAAGACGCGACGTTTTATTCCAGGGAATCCCCAACGAAAAATGCACACTATTCCCTCTTTTCTATCGAATCGGTCATAACCACTACCTACATTCCACAAAATAGTACACCACAAGTAGGAGCTAATGAATAGGCCCGCGATTCCGTAGAAAGACATCACGACCCCCTGTGGAAAAAAAAGAATTTGTTGAGATGGAAGTATAGATATAATATTCTTACCAAGATAACTGGAAGCCCCAACTGATAAGAATCCTAGTGAACCTAGAAAAAGAATAGAGGCCCAGAAAAAATTACCCCTTTTTCGAGAACCTTTTAGAAGTTCTACCCATACGTGTTCTGATCGCCAATTCATATTAGATATACTAAATTCAGCAGTAGTCGATTGAAATTGAGAGAATAAGCTAAATAATTTTGACTTTATTTTTTTTTTTTTGATTCTGAAATCCTCTTCAGCAACTAGTACTCCTGTGAAATAATAGGTTAGATACATTGACTTTCTATTCAAAAAATATTTGTTGATTCAATAAAAAAAAACTCGCTATACCCGGCTCCGCATATTCATGCATTTATGCTCGTAGCCTATATCCGCATCTATTCCATAGCGGTTTTTTATTTGTGTGTAGAAAGAGCCACATACCCTACCATATGATATTACTTACACTAAAAATACTAGACAATCTTATTTTTCTGCACATAAAGAAATAAAGAAGCCATTGCAATTGCCGGAAATACTAAGCCTACTAAAGGCACGAAAATAGAAGGTAAGTTTAAATCCGTCATAGAATAGGTGTCTCAATTCAAATTTACTATTTCTATCTATTCGAAAAATATCTTAAGATTCTTATGATATAATTAAGTATATCTATTATAAGGAATATTGACTATTGTATTTTTTAGTTTGCAAAATAAATATTTTTTATAGAATACTAAAGTATTCTATAAAAAATATTTTGTAAAAAAATGAAAGGAATAGATAATAAAATTGCAAAAAAAAAAAAGGAGAACTAATTAAAAAGATTTGATTTTTCTTTTCCCACCCTCATGGCCTTTCTATCCTTCTAATCGAATTTTAGTATTTAAAAGAAAGCGGCTAGAATTTACTTCTATTATACATACTCCTCTAGAAGCGCATACAAGAATGCGTGGTAAAGTCGGAAAAATAGTATATTCAATCAAACTCAAAGGGCAAATTATCTTACCTAAATACGGACCCCATACAAACCCTCTTAGACTTTTTAAGCCGGTCAATATACCACCCAAAAAGGGTATAAAAATGCTGGGTGGGTGGAGTTAGTTTTTCGACGAAGACCCGTCCCGTGCAGCGAAGTCCTGTTAGTAAGACTTGGTGCAAGAATGAGTTATAGAAGAATATTATTCTGAATACTCCTCTGGACGTGTATAGTAAGTAGCATTGGGATTCCGCATCTTTTTTATTTTTTTTTTTTATGAATACACAAAATTCATTCTATTGTTGGGTCAGAGGTTTGGTCCGGAAAAATTAGGAACAAAACGTCTATCGCAAGGATTTATCGCTCTTGATCGGAGTCATAAACTAAAATTTTTTTAGCAAGGTTATAAAAAACTTCCTTATCTAGTTCTAGCATTTTGAAAAAAAAAAAATGCTTATTTTCTTACACTGTTCGAGTCACTTGTTGACTCACGATTACACTTGTTAAAAGTTTCAAACGCCCTCTTTTGTGCAAGAGAGTCTTATAAAATAAAAGGGTCTAACTTCCAAACTATGTCTTTTTTCATTCATTCTCCTTTAGTTTTTTTCTCTATAATGGTCATACGTCTGTAATGCATTGTATGTCCCAGAATAAGTCCTATTCTTCTACCCTTTCCAGGTAGTCGATGGCTATTCACAGCTACTACCTTAACACCAAAGAAGAGTTCGACCCAATGCTTTATTTCTGTCGTAGTGAATCCCGATTCGACATTAAAAGTATATGAATTCTTTCCCAATAAACGAAGACTTTTTTCTGTAAATACTGCGTATTTGATTCCATTATCATATGATAATACTATGATTTTACTTGTATTTGTTTATTGTATTATACCTTTATATATTCTAGATATATAGAATAGACTAATCTCGATTTGTCAAATGTCATGATCGTATCATGATCCATTTTTATTCGGCTCAATCTTTTTTGAAAAAAAAAGATTGAGCCGAGTTTAATTGCAATCAATTAGAAGAATAAAGAAGAATTACTGCATTTCATAACTTATTTTTTCTATTTTTATTTCGTTTATTTTTTATTTAGACCTTCTTTATATTTAGTTTTATCTAGTTATCGATAGTATCTACCGGCTCGAACTCGAATTTGATCGCCTTCCATACTTCACAAGCTGCGGCTAGTTCAGGACTCCATTTGCAAGCTGCTCGGATAATTTCATTTCCTTCACGAGCAAGATCGCGCCCTTCGTTACGAGCTTGTACACAAGCTTCTAAAGCCACTCGATTAGCTGCTGCACCAGGTGCATTTCCCCAAGGATGTCCTAAAGTTCCTCCACCAAATTGTAATACGGAATCATCCCCAAAGATTTCGGTCAGAGCTGGCATATGCCAAACATGAATACCACCTGAAGCTACCGGTATAACACCTGGCATGGATACCCAGTCCTGAGTGAAAAAGATACCGCGAGCACGATCTTTTTCAATAAAATCATCACGCAATAAATCAACAAAACCTAAAGTCATTTCGCGTTCCCCTTCTAACTTACCTACTACTGTACCGGAGTGGATATGATCTCCCCCAGACATACGCAATGCTTTAGCTAATACACGGAAATGCATACCATGATTTTTCTGTCTATCAATAACTGCATGCATTGCACGGTGAATGTGAAGAAGTAGGCCATTGTCGCGGCAATAATGAGCCAAACTAGTATTTGCGGTGAATCCCCCAGTTATGTAGTCATGCATTACAATAGGAACCCCTAATTCTCTCGCAAATACAGCTCTCTTAATCATTTCTTCACATGTACCTGCAGTCGCATTCAAGTAATGCCCCTTAATTTCACCGGTTTCAGCCTGTGCTTTATAAATAGCTTCAGCACAAAAGACAAAACGGTCTCTCCAGCGCATAAATGGTTGTGAGTTTACGTTTTCATCATCTTTGGTAAAATCAAGTCCACCACGTAGACACTCATAACACGCTCTACCGTAATTTTTTGCGGATAATCCCAATTTTGGTTTAATAGTACATCCCAATAAAGGACGACCATACTTGTTCAACTTATCTCTTTCAACTTGGATACCATGAGGCGGGCCTTGGAAAGTTTTTGCATAAGCAACTGGAATTCGTAGATCCTCCAGACGTAGAGCACGTAGGGCTTTGAAACCAAATACGTTACCCACAATGGAAGTAAACATGTTAGTAACGGAACCCTCTTCAAATAGGTCTAATGGATAAGCTACATAACAGATCCATTGGTTGTCTTCCCCAGCAACAGGCTCGATGTGATAGCATCGTCCTTTGTAACGATCAAGACTGGTAAGTCCATCAGTCCAAACAGTTGTCCATGTACCAGTAGAAGATTCGGCAGCTACTGCAGCCCCTGCTTCTTCCGGGGGAACCCCAGGCTGAGGAGTTACTCGGAATGCTGCCAAGATATCAGTATCCTTGGTTTCATACTCCGGGGTGTAGTAAGTCAATTTATAATCTTTAACACCAGCTTGAAATCCAACACTTGCTTTAGTTTCTGTTTGTGGTGACATAAGTCCCTCCCTACAACTCTTGAATTAAGAATTCTCACAATAACAGGGTCTACTCGATGTGAATTAGGCGTAAATCCCACTTTACTAAAAATATCGTAAAACAAAAAGGATATTCAATTAATATAATATCAACTCATTTAAAGAAAATTGAGAGCATACTTAAGTTAATTAATATGTTTCATTCATATATACTGTGTACACCCTGTGTATGTTCTATCCTATCTATCCTATAGGAATTCCACTATAGGAATTCAATAGGAATTGAGTTGTTGTTATGGTAAGTTAACACGGTTCAGTATTAAACCATGGATTTGATTTACCAAATCCTTCATTATTGTATACTCTTTGATAGATATAGCGCAACCCAAAGCAATCCCTAATCCTTATTTTACAAGTTATTAATAGGCCCTTTTCTTATTTTGAATGCAAATAGCTAACTAAATACTAAGAAAATTCTCTGTTGACAGCAATCTATGCTTCACAGTAGTATATATTTTGTATATCGAAGTCCTAGATGGGAAAGTAGAGTAGGCACAGATCCTCCACAAAAGGCAAAATTTATATAAAAAAAGATGGATTGCATTTTCCAACGGACTCATTCCATGAGTAAACGATTGAATGGGATTCACTTGGGCAACGAAATAAAGTCCTGGGCCCCTTTTCTCTCTTATTGAATTAACTAATTCATTTTCTCTTTCCTTTTGGATTTTTGGATATTTTTTTGGATTTGATTTGGCATTATTCAACAAGAAAAAAAGAAAAATTTCGACAAATTCTTTTTTTTTTATTATGTGATAATTATGAGAACCAATCCTACTACTTCTCGTCCCGGGGTTTCCGCAATTGAAGAAAAAAGTACAGGTCGTATCGATCAAATTATTGGACCCGTGCTGGATGTCACTTTTCCGCCGGGCAAGTTACCTTATATTTATAATGCTTTGGTAGTCCAGAGTAGAGACACTGCCGATAAGCAAATTAATGTGACTTGTGAGGTACAACAATTATTAGGAAATAATCGAGTTAGAGCTGTAGCTATGAGTGCTACAGACGGGTTGATGAGAGGAATGGAAGTGATTGACACGGGAGCTCCTCTCAGTGTTCCAGTCGGTGGAGCAACTCTCGGACGAATTTTCAACGTTCTTGGGGAGCCTGTTGACAATTTGGGTCCTGTAGATAGTAGTGCGACGTTCCCTATTCATAGATCTGCACCTGCCTTTATCGAGTTAGATACGAAATTATCCATCTTTGAAACAGGTATTAAGGTTGTCGATCTTTTAGCTCCTTATCGACGTGGAGGAAAAATAGGACTATTCGGGGGGGCTGGAGTAGGTAAAACAGTACTCATCATGGAATTAATCAATAACATTGCTAAAGCTCATGGGGGCGTATCCGTATTTGGTGGAGTAGGGGAACGGACTCGTGAAGGAAATGATCTTTATATGGAAATGAAGGAATCCGGAGTAATTAATGAAAAAAATATTGAGGAATCAAAGGTAGCTCTAGTCTATGGCCAAATGAATGAACCACCGGGAGCTCGTATGAGAGTTGGTTTAACTGCCCTAACTATGGCAGAATATTTCCGAGATGTTAATAAGCAAGACGTACTTTTATTCATCGATAATATCTTTCGTTTTGTTCAAGCAGGATCGGAAGTATCCGCTTTATTAGGGAGAATGCCCTCTGCAGTGGGTTATCAACCTACTCTTAGTACAGAAATGGGTTCTTTGCAAGAAAGAATAGCTTCTACTAAAAAGGGATCTATAACTTCGATTCAAGCTGTTTATGTACCCGCAGACGATTTGACCGACCCTGCTCCTGCCACAACATTTGCACATTTGGATGCTACTACCGTACTTTCCAGAGGATTAGCTTCCAAGGGTATTTATCCAGCAGTAGATCCTTTAGATTCAACCTCAACTATGTTACAGCCTCGGATCGTTGGCAACGAACATTATGAAACTGCGCAAAGAGTTAAGGAAACTTTACAACGTTACAAAGAACTTCAGGACATTATCGCTATTCTTGGGTTGGATGAATTATCAGAGGAGGATCGTTTAACTGTAGCAAGAGCAAGAAAAATTGAGCGTTTCTTATCACAACCGTTCTTTGTGGCAGAAGTTTTTACCGGTTCCCCAGGAAAATATGTTGGTCTTGCAGAAACTATTAGGGGATTTCAACTAATCCTTTCCGGAGAATTAGATGGCCTACCCGAACAGGCTTTTTATTTGGTGGGTAACATCGATGAAGCTAGCACAAAAGCTATAATCTTAGAAGAGGAGAACAAAGCGAAGCAATGAAATTAAATCTTTATGTACTGACTCCTAAGCGAATTATTTGGGATTGTGAAGTGAAAGAAATCATTTTATCCACTAATAGTGGCCAAATTGGGGTATTACCAAACCACGCCCCTATTAACACAGCAGTAGATATGGGTCCTTTGAGAATACGCCTTCTCAACGACCAATGGTTAACGGCGGTTCTGTGGAGCGGTTTTGCGAGAATAGTTAATAATGAGATCATCATTTTAGGAAATGATGCGGAACTGGGTAGTGATATTGATCCGGAAGAAGCTCAACAGGCATTTAAAATAGCCGAAGCTAACTTGAGTAAAGCTGAGGGTACGAAAGAATTGGTTGAAGCGAAGCTAGCTCTCAGACGAGCTAGGATACGAATCGAGGCTGTCAATTGGATTCCCCCATCCAATTGAAGACAATCCAATGGTTTATAGTTGATACAAAGAAAAAGGGAATAGGGGTAGAAAAAGTTATTAGATAGCGAAGCGAAGTAAGTCCAATGCTATCTAGTAATTTTTCTACCTACTTACCTACTATTGGATTTGAACCAATGACTCCCGCCGTATGAAAGCAATACTCTAACCACTGAGTTAAGTAGGCAATTTATCACCACAAAGGAAGACTCATTACTTCGATCGATTATATATCGAATCACTTTTCTAAGCAATACCACCCCGTTCTTGGTCTGTTATATACTAAACAGATATAGATCAAAGGGATATCCTCTGGCATTAGAGAATATTCATCTTGACAAGAAATTATCTATATGTTAAGATATCTCTGATAAGGGCTATAGCTCAGTTCGGTAGAGCAACTCGTTTACACGTGCGCCAATGCTTTTCAAAGGAGCTTATTATGCAATGAACATAATTGATCTTATTGCAAAATCAATGTCTTACTTCATAGATTCGAGAGAATAGGAGAACAGTAGCCTGACAAACAGTCGGTTCAGTTCGATTCAGGTGCCAATTCAGGTGCCTAATCAAATAGAACCCTTATGGATTTGCTAGTTGATAAGGTAAATATCCAACCCACTAAATGCTAGGCGTAATGAGGATAAGGGCCTCCAAAAGATTTCTTTTCGTTCTATGAACTTTAAGGTGTATGAAGTCTCATAGTTAACTCTTGCAGTGGAACGATAGAGACTCCATTTCACTTAGGTTGATTTAATTTAGGCCGGAGGCAGACCTAAGTCAAGGTAATCCTCCTTTGAAACACTTTGGTATTGCTCCTAGATAGATCATAATACAAATAATCAATCAGAGCACAGGGAGCCATCTCATTATCTTTATTTTTCCGTAAAGAAAAACTATGGTGGACTAACTTATTTTTAAATCAGTTTATGAAAGAGCCCAATGCAAAAAAAATGCATGTTGGGTCTTTGAAACAGTTCGAATC